TCCTCACACTTTTCTTGACGCTGACATAAGTTAATGGTGGAGTACATTATACGCGTTACCCACCATGCCGAGCGTTCACTCCAGCGGGTCACTGGTATTTTTTTTTTTTCTTTTCCTTTCTGTTGACATTTCACAGTGCGCGCAATCTATTGGTCTAAGGTGGAACATATACTCTGTTTAAGTTATATCGTTTAATTAATGAAAGACTTTCTTCTATAAGTAGCATAATTGATTTCATGAGCATAATAATGAAAATTTTCTCCTAACATATCATGATTCTATTATCTCGGTTTTTGTCCGTAAAACCCCCCCTACCCCCCCACACTCCTGAGATATCATTTAAATCCTGTAACCCCCCCGGAACCAGGGAAATCTCAGTCAGTGCTCTATTCTTAAATTTGGTGCTTATAATATTATAATATTATAAACGTTAACGTAGCTTAACTAAAGCATAACTCTGAAGATGTTAAGATAAGCCCTAGAAAGGCTTCGTAAACATAAAAGCTTGGTCCTGACTTTCCTATCAACTTTAACTAAATTTACACATGCAAGTATCCGCATTCCCGTGAGTAACGCCCTATAGTCTTCCACCCGAAAACAAGGAGCTGGTATCAGGCACAAATCATTTAGCCCATAACACCTTGCTCAGCCACACCCCTAAGGGAATTCAGCAGTGATAAACATTAAGCAATAAGTGAAAACTTGACTTAGTTATAGGTATTCTCAGGGCCGGTCAAACTCGTGCCAGCCACCGCGGTTATACGAGAGGCCCAAGTTGATAGTTATCGGCGTAAAGCGTGATTAAGGAAAATACAAAACTAAGGTCGAATTCTTTCACTGCTGTTATAAGCTTATGAAAGCATGAAAATCATCTACGAAAGTGGCCTTAACATATCTTGAATACACGAAAACTATGGGACAAACTGGGATTAGATACCCCACTATGCATAGCCGTAAACCTTGATAAAATAATACTTTTTTATCCGCCAGGGGACTACAAGCATAAGCTTAAAACCCAAAGGACTTGGCGGTGCTTTAGACCCACCTAGAGGAGCCTGTTCTAGAACCGATAACCCCCGTTAAACCTCACCTCTTCTTGTTATTTACCGCCTATATACCGCCGTCGTCAGCTTACCTTATGAAAGAACAATAGTAAACAAAAACGGTTTCAAACCCAAAACGTCAGGTCGAGGTGTAGCGAATGAAGAGGGAAGAAATGGGCTACATTTCCTAAAATAGGAAACTACGGAATATATAATGAAAAAATATATAAAGGAGGATTTAGCAGTAAATGAAAAATAGAGAGTTTCATTGAAATTGGCCCTGAAGCGCGCACACACCGCCCGTCACTCTCCCTGAGCCTGTCAATTTAATAAATAAATAATAATCCTATCTAGGTATAAAGGGAGGCAAGTCGTAACATGGTAAGTGTACCGGAAGGTGTACTTGGAAAATCAGAACGTAGCTAAAAAATCTCAAAGCATCTCCCTTACACCGAGAAGACATCCGTGAAAATCGGATCGCTCTGATACTTAGCAGCTAGCCTACTAATTAAACTTCAACAAATTAATATCAATAACCCCTAATATTTATAATAATACATACTAAATCATTTTTCCACCCTAGTACAGGAGATAGAAAAGGAACATTTTTAAAGCTATAGAAAAAGTACCGCAAGGGAAAGCTGAAAAAGAAATGAAAAAATTCAGTAAAGTAATAAAAAGCAGAGATTATTCCTCGTACCTTTTGCATCATGAATTAGCAAGTCCATGTTAAGCAAAAAGCGCTCTAGTTTAACTTCCCGAAATTAAGTGAGCTACTCCAAGACAGTCTTAAATAGGGCAAACACATCTCTGTGGCAAAAGAGTGTGAAGAGCTTCGAGTAGAGGTGATAAACCTACCGAACTTAATTATAGCTGGTTGCTTAAAAAACGAATAGAAGTTCGGCCTTTATTTTTCTTTAATTATTCTTGGTGTAACCTAAATAATAAGCCAAAGAAAAATAAAGAGTTATTCAAAGGAGGTACAGCTCCTATGAAATAAGAAACAACTTTTTAGGGAGGATAAAGATCACAATTAATTAAGGTAAATGTATTAGTGGGCCTAAAAGCAGCCATCTAATAAAATAGCGTTAAAGCTTAAACATATTCCTACCAATAATAACGAATATTTCATTCTATTCCCCCCCCGTTTATTAAGCTATTCTATTTTTCATAGAAGAAATTATGCTAATATGAGTAATAAGAGATTAACTCTCCAAGCACAAGTGTACTTCGGAACGGAAAGATCCACCGAAAATTAATCGAACCCAACAAAAGAGGGTATTGAAACAAAAATAGACAACTAGAAAATATTTCAAAATACGACCGTTAACCCTACACTGGTATGCATTTATGGAAAGACTAAAAGAAAAAGAAGGAACTCGGCAAAAATTTTTTAAGCCTCGCCTGTTTACCAAAAACATCGCCTCTTGATTTATAAAATATAAGAGGTCCCGCCTGCCCTGTGACTTAATGTTTAACGGCCGCGGTATTTTGACCGTGCAAAGGTAGCGCAATCAATTGTCTTTTAAATGAAGGCCCGTATGAATGGCATAACGAGGGCTTAACTGTCTCCTTTTTTCAGTCAATGAAATTGATCTTCCCGTGCAGAAGCGGGAATGCTGACATAAGACGAGAAGACCCTATGGAGCTTATAAACGCAAGAGCAGACCATGTCACTTACTCTTAATATATAAGATTTTAAACCCACTGATTCCTGCTCTAATGTTTTTGGTTGGGGCGACCACGGGATAAAACAAAACTCCCACGCAGAATGAAAATACAGTATTTTTCAATTTAAGGTCAACAGTCCTAAAAAACAGAATCTCTGACTTTTAATGATCCGGCTTAAGCCGATTAACGAACCGAGTTACCCTAGGGATAACAGCGCAATCCTCTTTTAGAGTCCTTATCGACAAGAGGGTTTACGACCTCGATGTTGGACCAGGACATCCTAATGGTGCAGCCGCTATTAAGGGTTCGTTTGTTCAACGATTAAAGTCCTACGTGATCTGAGTTCAGACCGGAGTAATCCAGGTCAGTTTCTATCTATGATATGATCTTCTCTAGTACGAAAGGACCGAGGAGAGAAGGCCAATACTTTAAGCAAGCCCTCTCCCTATTTAATGAAAACAACTAAATTAAACAAAGGGACATAGCCCTTAAAAGCCTAGATAATGCTATGCTTAGGTGGCAGAGCCCGGATAATGCAAAAGACCTAAGCCCTTTTAACAGGGGTTCAAATCCCCTCCTAAACTTATGCTAACAAACCTACTAACAATTATTATTAACCCTTTAATTATAATTATTTTTGTTCTTCTAGCTGTCGCACTCTTAACTTTGGTCGAACGTAAAATATTAAGCTACATACAACATCGAAAAGGGCCAAACATTGTTGGACCTTACGGGTTACTACAACCCTTAGCAGATGGCCTAAAATTATTTATTAAAGAACCAGTAAAACCCTCTACATCTTCCCCTTTTCTTTTTCTTTTAACTCCAATTATAGCATTAACTCTTGCATTGACTCTATGAACTCCTATACCTCTTCCATTTACTTTAGCGGATCTAAACCTAAGCATTTTATTTATTTTAGCAATTTCCAGCCTAACCGTATATTCCATCCTAGGTTCTGGTTGAGCTTCTAATTCCAAGTACGCATTAATTGGAGCTCTACGAGCAGTAGCCCAAACAATTTCATATGAAGTAAGCCTAGGATTAATCCTTCTCAGTACAATTATACTTGCTGGTGGTTTTACATTGCAAATTTTCGCCACAGCCCAAGAAAACATTTGACTTCTTATTCCACTTTGACCTTTAGCTGCAATATGATATATCTCTACTTTAGCAGAAACCAATCGAGCTCCTTTCGACCTCACAGAAGGAGAATCTGAGTTGGTTTCTGGTTTTAATGTAGAATACGCAGGAGGTCCATTCACACTATTCTTTTTAGCAGAATATGCAAATATTCTTCTCATAAACACCCTTTCCGCTATTATTTTTTTAGGGACTTCTCTCTCGCATTCAAATCCGAACCAAACTACCTCAAGCCTTATAATTAAAGCTACCCTTCTTTCAATTATTTTTCTCTGAGTTCGAGCTTCTTATCCCCGATTTCGATACGATCAATTAATACACCTCATTTGAAAAAACTTCCTCCCCTTGACACTTGCCATAATCATCTGACATATGGCAATGCCCCTTGCTTTAATAGGACTTCCTCCACAAATTTAGGAGTTGTGCCTGAACCATAGGATTACTTTGATAGAGTAAATCATGAGGGTTAAAATCCCCCCAACTCCTTAGAAAAAGGGGACTTGAACCCCACCTGAAGAGATCAAAACTCTTAGTGCTTCCACTACACCACTTCCTAGTAAAGTCAGCTAAACAAGCTTTTGGGCCCATACCCCAAGCATGTTGGTTAAAATCCTTCCTTTACTAATGAACCCCTACATTTTAATAATTCTCCTATTTAGTTTAGGTTTAGGAACTATAATAACCTTTACAAGCTCTCATTGACTGTTAGCATGAATAGGCCTAGAAATTAATACCCTAGCAATCATTCCCCTAATAGCCCAACACCATCATCCCCGAGCCGTAGAAGCTACAACTAAATATTTTATTATTCAAGCAACTGCAGCCGCCACATTACTATTCGCGAGTATTATTAATGCTTGACTATCCGGTCAATGAGATATTCAAAATATAAACCACCCCTTCCCCATTACCTTGATTATTCTTGCTTTAGCATTAAAATTAGGTCTAGCTCCCGTCCATGCTTGACTCCCCGACGTTCTTCAAGGATTAAATTTAAATACAGGTTTAATTCTTGCAACCTGACAAAAACTAGCCCCATTTTCATTACTCATTCAAATTCAACCTTCAAATTCATACTTATTAATTTTTCTAGGATTGTCCTCTACCCTAATTGGAGGCTGAGGAGGCCTTAATCAAACACAACTTCGAAAAATTCTCGCTTATTCTTCAATTGCCCACTTAGGCTGAATAGTATTAATTATTCAATTTTCTCCCCCCATCACTTTATTGACACTACTAATTTACTTTATTACAACCTATTCAATCTTCATTCTTTTTAAATTAAACAATTCAACTAATATTAATACCCTAGCTACCTCTTGAGCTTACGCTCCAATTTTATCAGCTTTAGCTCCTATAATTCTTCTCTCCCTTGGCGGTCTTCCGCCTTTATTAGGCTTTTTTCCAAAATGAATAATTATTCAAGAATTATCAAATCAGAATATAGCTATAGTAGCCACCCTAGCAGCCTTATCAGCACTTCTAAGTTTATATTTTTATTTACGTTTATCTTATGCTTTAACTCTAACTATTTCACCTAACAACACAACAGGGGCCCTACCCTGACGATTGACTAATTCTACTATCACTATACCCTTAGCCATCACATCATCAACAACTATATGTCTTCTTCCACTATCCCCAGTAATACTAACTATTTTTATGACCTAGAGACTTAGGCTAGATCATAAACCAAGGGCCTTCAAAGCCTTAACCAAGAGTTAAAACCTCTTAGCCTCTGTCTTAAGACTTACGGGAGACTAACCCACATCTTCTGCATGCAACACAGACACTTTAATTAAGCTAAAGCCTTACTAGACAGGTAGGCCTCGATCCTACAAAATCTTAGTTAACAGCTAAGCACTTAAACCAGCGAGCATCTGTCTAGCTTTCCCCGCCTAGTCTTCAAAAGCGGGGAAAGCCCCGGTAGGTTCAATCTACCACTTTAGATTTGCAATCTAACATGTAAAACACCTCAGGGCTAATGGTAAGAAGAGGACTTAAACCCCTGTTCATGGAGCTACAATCCATCGCTTATCCCTCAGCCATCCTACCTGTGACAATTACTCGTTGATTTTTCTCAACCAATCATAAAGATATCGGCACCCTATACTTAATCTTTGGTGCATGAGCCGGTATGGTAGGCACAGCTTTAAGCCTACTTATCCGGGCAGAATTAAGCCAACCGGGCTCCCTCTTAGGGGACGACCAAATTTATAATGTTATCGTTACAGCCCATGCCTTTGTAATAATTTTCTTTATAGTAATACCAATTATAATTGGGGGTTTCGGCAATTGACTTGTGCCTTTAATAATTGGGGCACCTGACATAGCATTTCCCCGTATAAACAACATAAGTTTTTGACTTCTTCCACCATCCTTTCTGCTTCTATTAGCATCTTCAGGTGTTGAAGCCGGAGCTGGGACAGGATGAACAGTTTACCCTCCTCTAGCAAGCAATCTGGCACACGCAGGAGCATCTGTTGATTTAACAATTTTTTCCCTTCACTTGGCAGGAGTGTCTTCTATTTTAGGGGCTATTAACTTTATCACAACTATTATTAATATAAAACCTCCAGCTATTTCTCAATACCAAACACCTTTATTCGTCTGAGCTGTAATAATTACAGCAGTTCTTCTTCTCCTATCTCTCCCTGTTCTTGCAGCCGGGATTACAATATTACTTACAGATCGAAATTTAAACACCACCTTTTTCGACCCTGCGGGCGGAGGGGATCCAATTCTTTATCAACATTTATTCTGATTTTTCGGTCATCCGGAAGTATACATCTTAATTCTTCCAGGCTTCGGTATAATCTCTCATATTGTGGCTTATTACTCTGGTAAAAAAGAACCTTTTGGTTACATAGGAATAGTCTGAGCTATAATGGCTATTGGTCTTCTTGGATTTATCGTTTGGGCCCACCATATGTTTACAGTTGGAATAGATGTAGATACCCGAGCATATTTTACATCTGCAACAATGATTATTGCCATTCCTACTGGCGTAAAAGTTTTCAGTTGACTAGCTACTCTGCATGGGGGTGTAATTAAATGAGAAACACCTCTTTTATGGGCATTAGGTTTCATTTTCCTTTTTACTGTCGGAGGTCTTACCGGTATTGTTTTAGCCAACTCTTCATTAGACATTGTTCTACATGACACTTACTATGTAGTAGCACACTTCCATTACGTTTTATCTATAGGTGCTGTATTTGCTATTATTGCCGCATTCGTCCATTGATTTCCTCTATTTTCAGGTTATACCTTACATGATGCATGAACAAAAGCTCATTTTGGCATTATGTTCTTAGGAGTCAATCTCACCTTTTTCCCCCAACATTTTTTAGGTTTAGCCGGTATGCCTCGGCGTTACTCAGATTACCCAGATGCCTACACTCTTTGAAATTCTGTCTCCTCAATTGGATCTTTAATTTCATTAGTCGCCGTAATTATGTTCCTTTTTATTATCTGAGAAGCATTCGCAGCCAAACGTGAAGTTCTAGCAGTTGAACTCACCACAACTAATGTTGAGTGACTACATGGTTGCCCACCTCCTTATCACACTTTTGAAGAACCAGCTTTTGTTCAAATTCGACGGGCATAATATGTCGAACTCAACGAGAAAAGAAGGAATTGAACCTCCATATGTTGATTTCAAGACAACCACATAACCACTCTGTTATTTTCTTGCTAAGACACTAGTAAAACAATTACCCTACTTTGTCAAGGTAGAATTGTGAGTTAAATTCTCGCGTGCCTTATATGGCACACCCATCCCAATTGGGATTTCAAGACGCAGCTTCCCCTGTGATAGAAGAACTTCTCCACTTTCATGACCATGCTTTAATAATTGTATTTCTTATCAGCACATTAGTACTTTATATTATTATTGCAATAGTCACAACAAAACTCACAAATAAATATATTCTTGACTCTCAAGAAATTGAAATTATTTGAACACTTCTCCCAGCTATCATCCTTATTTTAATTGCATTGCCATCATTACGAATTTTATATTTAATAGACGAAATTAATGAACCCCATTTGACCATTAAAACTATGGGACATCAATGATATTGAAGTTACGAGTATACCGACTACGAAGAACTAGGTTTTGATTCTTACATGGTCCCGACACAAGATCTAACCCCTGGTCAATTCCGTCTTTTAGAAACAGATCATCGGATGGTAGTTCCAACCGAATCCCCCGTCCGAATGTTAGTAACTGCAGATGACGTTCTTCATTCGTGAGCAGTTCCTAGCCTCGGTGTGAAAATAGATGCAGTACCTGGGCGATTAAATCAAATTGCATTCATCACTCCTCGCCCAGGAGTTTACTACGGCCAATGTTCTGAGATCTGCGGGGCAAATCACAGCTTTATGCCTATCGTAGTAGAAGCCGTTCCTTTAAAACATTTTGAAAACTGGTCTTCTTCAATACTTGAAGATACCTCGCTAAGAAGCTAAACAGGGCTTAAGCGTTAGCCTTTTAAGCTAAAGACTGGTGATTCCCGACCACCCTTAGTGAATGCCCCAGCTAAACTTTGAACCATGATTTTTAATTCTAGTATTTTCTTGAATAGTATTTTTAACTCTAATCCCACCAAAAATTTTAGCCCACTACATTCCTAATGAGCCTAACAATCAAAATACAGAAAAGGAAAAAATAGGAATCTGAAATTGACCATGACAGTAAGCCTTTTTGACCAATTTTTAAGTCCCACACTTTTAGGTATTCCCTTAATTGCACTCGCACTGACATTACCATGACTTCTATTCCCGACACCATGTTTTCGATGGCTAAATAATCGTTCCCTTCAATCCCAAAATTGATTTATTTCCCAGTTCACTAACCAAATTTTTCAACCAATTAACCAAAACGGACACAAATGAGCTGTTTTACTTACAGCTTTAATGCTATTTTTAATTACCTTAAACATACTAGGCCTATTGCCTTATACATTTACACCAACAACCCAACTTTCCATAAATATAGCATTCGCTGTACCAATTTGATTAGCCACTGTTCTCATTGGGTTTCGAAATCAACCTACTATAACATTAGGTCATTTATTGCCGGAAGGAACCCCTACACCTTTAATTCCTATCCTAATCATTATTGAAACTATTAGTCTTTTTATTCGACCTCTGGCCCTTGGAGTACGACTCACCGCCAATTTAACGGCCGGTCATCTTTTAATACATTTAATTTCCTCTGCCGCATTTATCCTTTTTTCAATTATACCTGTTGTAGCCATTTTAACTTCTATCTTACTTTTCCTTTTAACACTTTTAGAAGTGGCCGTAGCTATAATTCAAGCTTATGTATTTATTTTACTTCTAAGTCTTTATTTACAAGAAAATACTTATGGCTCATCAAGCACACGCATATCATATAGTAGACCCAAGTCCATGACCACTGACAGGCGCAGTAGCCGCCCTTCTAATAACTTCTGGGCTAGCAATCTGAATACATTTTCACTCTACAGTACTAATAACCCTTGGCTTAATTCTGTTACTATTAACGATATATCAATGATGACGAGATATTATCCGAGAAGGAACATTCCTAGGCCACCATACTCCTCCTGTACAAAAAGGCTTACGATATGGTATAATTTTATTTATTACATCCGAAGTATTTTTCTTCCTGGGCTTTTTCTGAGCTTTTTACCATTCAAGTTTAGCTCCTACCCCCGAGCTAGGTGGATGTTGGCCTCCTACAGGAATTACTACACTTGATCCATTTGAAGTACCACTTCTTAATACAGCCGTTTTACTAGCTTCAGGTGTAACCGTTACATGGGCTCACCATAGTATTATAGAGCGTCAGCGAGAACAAGCAATTCAAGCCTTAACTTTAACCATTGCCCTAGGTTTTTACTTTACTGTTCTTCAAGCAATAGAATATTACGAAGCACCTTTTACAATTGCAGACGGGGTCTATGGTTCTACCTTTTTTGTAGCTACCGGTTTTCACGGCCTTCATGTCATTATTGGGTCTACCTTTTTAACCGTATGTTTATTACGACAAATCAAGTATCATTTTACATCAGAACATCACTTTGGATTCGAAGCCGCTGCTTGATACTGACATTTTGTAGATGTGGTCTGACTATTTTTATACATTTCTATTTACTGATGAGGATCATAATTTTTCTAGTACAAATTAGTATAGGTGACTTCCAATCACATGGTCTAGGTTAAAGTCCGAGGAAAAATAATGAACGCATTTACTTCCATAATTTTGGTGTATGTGACACTTTCTGTTGTATTAGCTCTAGTATCTTTCTGATTACCACTAATTAATCCCGACCAAGAAAAATTATCACCCTACGAATGCGGTTTTGATCCATTAGGTTCTGCTCGTCTCCCATTTTCTCTTCGATTCTTTTTAGTCGCCATTTTATTCCTCTTATTTGATTTGGAAATTGCCTTATTACTACCTCTCCCATGAGGAAATCACCTTTTAAACCCAACAATAACATTTACATGGGCATCTGTCGTCTTAATTCTTTTAACTTTAGGCCTTATTTATGAATGAGCTCAAGGCGGCCTAGAATGAGCTGAATAAGTAGTTAGTTTAATAAAAACTTTTGATTTCGGCTCAAACGATTATGGTTAAATTCCATAACCTCTTAATGTTTCTCATTAAATTTGTCCTTTTATCAATATATGTTTTAGGTCTTGCCGGACTAACTTTCAATCGAAAACACCTACTTTCCGCTCTCCTCTGTCTTGAAGGTATGATATTAACCCTCTTCATAGCCCTTTCATTATGAACACTCCAACTTAATTCTATAAATTTTGCATCTTCCCCATTACTTCTACTAGCATTTTCTGCTTGCGAAGCAAGCGTGGGTCTAGCCCTTTTAGTTGCAACCACACGAACACACGGTTCCGATCGCCTTTCAACCCTTAATCTCTTACAATGCTAAAAATCCTTTTACCCACAATTATACTATTATTGTCAACCTGGCTTATTCCTATAAAAAAAGCATGATCTACCATTCTCATATATAGCCTAATTATTTCTACATTAAGTTTCAATTTATTTTTACTTGGAAACTCAGGGTGAGCTTGTCTTAATATATATACAGCAACAGACAACCTTTCAGCCCCATTATTAGTACTTACCTGCTGACTTCTTCCATTGACAATTATCGCAAGTCAAAAACACATAAGTCTCGAGCCCGAAAATCGACAACGAATGTATTTAACCCTGCTGATATCCCTCCAAATCTTCTTAATCATAGCTTTTAGCGCCACAGAACTCATTATATTTTATATTATATTTGAAGCCACCCTAATCCCAACACTTATCATTATTACTCGTTGAGGTAACCAATTAGAACGCCTAAATGCAGGGACATATTTTTTATTTTATACTTTAGCTGGGTCACTTCCTCTTCTAGTGGCTTTAATAATTTTTCAAACTACAACAGGAACCCTTTCATTTCTAACTCTAGGGTATCTTCCACAAACAAATTTAGGATCTTGATCGAGTACAATTTGATGGGTTGGTTGTTTAATTGCTTTCTTAGCTAAAATACCTCTCTACGGTATTCATCTTTGACTTCCTAAAGCACACGTGGAAGCCCCTATTGCAGGCTCAATGATCCTTGCTGCAGTTTTACTAAAACTAGGGGGCTATGGTATAATACGTATAATAGTAATTCTTGAACCCTTAACTAAAGAAATAAGTTACCCCTTCATTATCTTAGCTCTATGAGGACTCGTAATAACAGGGTTTATTTGCTTACGTCAAACTGATTTAAAATCTCTAATTGCCTACTCATCAGTCAGTCATATGGGGTTAGTTGCTGCAGGCATTTTTATACAAACCCCTTGAGGATATACAGGGGCCATAATTCTAATAATTGCCCACGGTCTTACCTCATCTGTTTTGTTCTGCTTAGCTAATACTAATTATGAACGTACACATAGTCGAACTATGCTATTGGCACGAGGCCTACAAATTTTATTTCCCCTTATAACTACCTGATGATTTATTGCAAGCCTTGCCAATTTAGCACTTCCCCCTCTTCCAAATCTAATAGGAGAATTAATAATTATCGTTTCTTTATTTCATTGGTCAGCATGAACAATTATTTTAACTGGTATGGGCACCTTACTTACAGCGGCTTATTCCCTGTTCCTATTCCTTACAACCCAACGAGGCTCTCTTCCTAATCATATAATTTCAATAGACACTATTTATACTCGAGAACATTTATTAATAGCACTTCACCTTATTCCACTATTCGCTCTTATATTTAATACTCAACTAATTTGAGGATGAGCTGTTTGTAGATATAGTTTAATCAAAACATTAGATTGTGATTCTAGAAAAAAAGGTTAAAACCCTTTTGTCCACCGAGAGAGGCACGACAGCAACGATACCTGCTAATTTTCGTCACCCCAGTTAAACTCCGGGGCTCACTCGTATCGCTTTCAAAGGATAACAGCTATCCATTGGTCTTAGGAACCAAAAACTCTTGGTGCAAATCCAAGTGGCAGCTAAAGTGCAGAATGTGGATTATGCGACAATTTCAGGAATCACACTAATTTTACTAGTTTTATCATACCCTCTAGTATTTAATTTAATTCAAAAATCAAAACAATTAACCTCTACTCAAATTGAAAGTGCCGTTAAAATAGCCTTTCTAATCAGTTTATTTCCCCTTTTTATTTTCTTATATAATGGTTCCGAAGCAGGAGTAACTTCATTAACTTGAACAAATACCATTGTTTTCGACGTAAATATTAGTTTTAAATTTGATTTTTACTCTCTAATTTTCATCCCAGTTGCTTTATTTGTAACATGATCTATTCTAGAATTTGCATCATGATACATACATGGGGATCCCTTTATAAATCGCTTTTTCAAATATCTTTTAATCTTCTTAATTGCTATAATTATCCTAGTAACTGCAAACAACATATTCCAATTTTTCATCGGTTGAGAAGGAGTAGGCATTATATCTTTTCTTCTCATTGGTTGGTGATACGGTCGTGCAGATGCCAACACAGCTGCTTTACAAGCTGTAATTTACAATCGAATCGGAGATATTGGTCTAATTGCAGCTATAGCATGAATTTCTACCAATTTAAATTCATGAGAAATCCCTCAAATATTTATTGCTTCCAAAAACATGGACGTAACTCTACCCCTTATAGGATTTATTCTTGCCGCAACTGGTAAATCTGCTCAATTCGGACTACATCCTTGACTACCTTCGGCTATAGAAGGGCCCACACCTGTTTCCGCTTTACTTCATTCAAGCACTATAGTTGTAGCAGGAATTTTTCTTTTAATTCGAATTAGTCCTATAATAGAAAATAACCAAATTGCTTTAACAACTTGTTTATGCTTAGGAGCTTTAACCACTTTATTCACCGCAACATGTGCTCTGACCCAAAATGATATTAAAAAAATCGTAGCTTTTTCAACATCCAGCCAATTAGGTTTAATAATAGTAACAATTGGACTTAATCAACCCCAACTAGCCTTTTTACACATTTGTACACACGCTTTCTTTAAAGCAATACTCTTCCTATGTTCAGGGTCTATTATTCATAGTCTTGAGGGAGAGCAAGATATTCGAAAAATAGGAGGTCTCCACCGCCTCATTCCTTTTACCTCAACTTGTTTAATTATTGGTAGTCTGGCTTTAACTGGAATGCCATTTTTAGCCGGTTTTTTTTCTAAAGACGCAATTATTGAAGCATTAAACACCTCAACCTTAAACGCCTGAGCCCTAGCCCTAACCTTAGTTGCTACTTCCTTTACAGCCGTTTATAGTACCCGTATAATTTATTTCGTTACTATAGGAAACCCCCGATTTAACGTTCTTTCCCCTATTAATGAAAACAATCCTGCTGTAATTAACCCCATTAAACGATTAGCCTGAGGAAGCATTTTAGCCGGTTTACTAATCTTTTCGAATATTACATCCTCAAATACTCCTGTTATAACTATGCCTCTTACCCTTAAACTAGCCGCTCTAACTATCACTATTCTAGGCTTCATTATTGCCCTCAAACTTGCTTCTTTTACTACCAAACATCGAGTCCCCATATGAATAACAAGTCCACACCACTTCTCACTTATAACAGCATATTACATTTCAACAATTAATCGCCTGGCCCCTAAAAATACCTTCTTCCTAGGATTACTTATTAATACACTATTAGACATAACATGATTAGAGAAAATTATGCCAAAATCAACTTCAAAATTTCATCTTCCTGCCGCTAATTCAATTGAAAACATACAACGAGGTATAATTAAAATTTACTTAATCCTATTCTTTTTAACAAGCCTAATCAGCCTATTAATTTTATTATATTAAAATACTTAAAAAACAAAAACCTTCATCTAATGGCCAGTTCACGCGTTAATTCTAGTACCACAAACAAAGTTATAAATAGAACCCAACCTCCCAACACTAATAATCAACCACCGCAAGAATAAACTAAACCAACTCCACTTGCGTCCCCTCATAACACAAATACCTCATTATTTTCACCTCATATACCTACTTCTATACTACTTTCATCCCAGGAAATTAATCCTACTACCACTACTAAGATAACATACAAAATTATAAATCCTAAAACAGACTGATTCCCTCAGCTTTCAGGATAAGGATCCGCTGCTAAAGCAGCGGAATATGCAAATACTACCAACATCCCGCCTAAATAAATTAAAAACAAAATTAATGATAAAAAAGAACCTCCATAACTTGCTAAAATACCACATCCTGCTGCTGCTACTACAACTAAACCTAATGCTGCAAAGTAAGGGGAAGGATTAGAAGCTACTGCTGCTATCCCAAGAATGAGTCCAAACAAACATAAATAAATTACATATGCCACAGTTTCTACAAGGATTTTAACCTAGACCAGTGACTTGAAAAACCACTGTTGTATTCAACTACAGAAACACCCATGGCAACACTGCGAAAAACTCACCCCTTAATTAAAATTGCAAACAATGCTTTAATTGATTTACCAACCCCAGTCAATATTACTGCATGATGAAACTTTGGTTCACTACTAGGTCTATGTTTAATAGCACAAATTTTAACAGGTTTATTTCTAGCAATACATTATACCTCTGATATTTCCACCGCTTTTTCATCAGTGGCCCACATTTGCCGAGACGTAAACTATGGTTGATTAATTCGAAATATTCACGCCAACGGCGCCTCATTTTTCTTTATTTGTCTTTACCTTCACATCGGACGAGGTTTATATTACGGATCCTATCTTTATAAGGAAACATGAAACGTAGGTGTAATTCTTTTCCTTCTTGTAATAATAACAGCATTCGTTGGTTACGTTCTTCCATGAGGCCAAATATCCTTCTGAGGAGCTACCGTAATTACCAACTTGTTATCAGCCGTACCTTACGTAGGTAATGACTTAGTACAATGAATTTGAGGCGGTTTTTCAGTAGACAATGCTACTCTAACACGATTTTTCGCATTTCACTTTTTGTTTCCTTTTGTAATTGCAGCCATAACTATAATTCACCTTATCTTTTTACATGAAACAGGGTCAAACAACCCAATAGGTGTAAACTCAGATATAGATAAAATTCCCTTTCATCCTTATTTTTCATACAAAGACATTTTAGGCTTTGCAATTCTATTATCAACATTAATCGCCTTATCCCTATTTTCACCCAACTTATTAGGCGACCCAGAAAATTTTACCCCAGCTAACCCCTTAGTAACCCCTCCTCATATTAAGCCTGAGTGATATTTCTTATTCGCCTACGCTATCCTACGTTCAATCCCAAATAAACTTGGAGGTGTAATTGCATTGCTAGCTTCAATTTTAATTCTTATAATAGTACCAATTTTACACACATCTAAGCAACGCTCCTTAACCTTTCGACCTTTAGGACAAGCCTTATTTTGAACATTAGTTGCCGACGTAATCATTCTTACCTGAATTGGAGGAATACCTGTAGAACACCCTTACATTATTATCGGACAAATTGCATCTATTCTTTACTTCTCCATTTTCCTATTTTTCATACCAACATTAGCATTATACGAAAATAAATTATTAAAATGAAAATGCACTAATAGCTCAAAATTAGAGCACCGATCTTGTAAGTCGGATGTTGAAGGTTAAAATCCTTCTTATTGCTCAAAGAAGAAAGATTCTAACCTCCACCCCTGACCCCCAAAGCCAGGATTCTAAATTAAACTATTCTTTGCCAAGCTCTGCCCCATTCGGTAAAATGCGCTAAAGACTTTATGCATATATGTATTAACACCATGAATTTATATTAACCATTTTATATAATGCTTTCCTACATAACATAATAATAACCATACTAATAATTCAACCATATAAATAATAATTACTACTAATAATATTACATAAGCTATAATTTATTAATAAATAATCAACTAAACAAGTGATAAACGAAACTTAAGACCTAACAATAAATTAATAAGTAAATATATACCAGGACTCAACAACCGGTAAGTCTTCCAATTTGCGATGCAGTAAGAGACCACCATCAGTTGATTTCTTAAGGTTAACTCTTCTTGATGGTCAGGGACAATTATCGTGGGGGTCACACACAGTGAATTATTCCTGGCATTTGGTTCCTATTTCAGGGTCACTTATTGGTATCAT